TCGAAATGAATAAGATTTTTCGTAAATCTATCCCATTTTTTATCGGCTTAACCAGAAGAGATTAATTAATTTACATGAGTTTCAAACTTGAATTTTGATTACTAATCAGTTTTATCTTTTCTCCCACCTTCAGAAGAATGAAACATAGACATCCTCCGCTATCGGTATAATTTTCTGAAAGGTAACTATCTCGGTTTCATATAGAAATTCATATAGAATCTTTGAAAAAGACTTTCCTCCATTAAGAAAGGGCTTACTATCTTTGGGATCTGATGCTACACCGCTGCTTAATATCTTAGTGGATCGACTCTATCACATAAGTTGATTCCTAACTTTTATCTCATATCATGACATAAGTAAGCAGTTCTTATTGTATCGGCCCAAAACCTCGCAAATTGATCTTTACGGCGCTTCCTCTAACAATTGGATCCTTTATCCATAGAATAAAATGGGCATATCTATTTCTTCATATTTCGGCTTATATGAAGTCTCTTTTTTTTCTACAGCTAATAAAAATCGTTGTTTTGTACGATACTTATGTAGAAAGCCCGTTTTCTTTTTTATTTGTAGTATTTAGTTTTACTAGCCTATTTTCTCTTTTTCCTCTTTTCTATAGTGGAGATAGTCGCACGTAATGACAGATCACGGCCATATTATTAAAAGCTTGCGGTAAGAATGGATTTCGTTCGAGTGCTCGGAAATAATATTCCAAAGCTTTCGTATGTTCTCCGTTGCTTGTGTGGATAAGGCCTATGTTATAGAGTATATAACTTCGATCATAGGGATCAATTTCTAGTCGCGTAGCTTCGTAATAATTTTGTAAAGCTTCCGCATAATTTCCTTCGGATTGGGCTGACATCCGTTACGGTCGTTCATTCTATTCAAAGAATCCCCGTTCCAGAACCGTACATGAGATTTTCACCTCATACGGCTCCTCCCTTCTGTGCATAATGATAATAATCCATGAAATCAAAATGAAATATTCTCATTATAAACTGAGAGGGGCTAGCGTTTTTACAAGAAATCTCTAGCCAACCCTACTGCAAGAGGTATTTTCTTAACACCAAGGGCGTTGGTGCTATATAGAAAAGGTAACTCCAACAATTTTTTTGTCCTCAACGCCCCCTATTTTCAGGAATTAGTCACTTCAACGGTCTTCGATGGTTATACGGGTATCCAAAGTACGAACGAGATGGATGTTTGTTGTCCCAACCATTCTTGGTAGTCCCGATCCCGATAAGGAAAGGGGATAATTTATAACAAAGTTTTTGTGTTGTTGATTCCTAGGTGTAGCGCTTCTTCCCCTATGCCGCCCATTGGTACTAGTAGAGTGGGATTGACCTGGAATACAGAACCCATAGGTGTAACCTTTCGCTTAAGACTCGAATCAAAATGAAAGCGTCTGAGGCTGCATCAATCGAGGATACACGACAGAAGGGGTTGTTCCATTTTCAAACTTCACCTTCAACAAGCGTAGGTTTATTTCAATAATCGTTTTCTTTCTATCCCGAATGAATCATATGGCTTTCTCGTAAAACTGAAAATGATAAAGAAATTCAAAAAATCAATCAAAAAATCAAATCGCACCATCTCTGTAATAGGTAAATGCTTCTTTTTCTCCTGAAGTTGTCGGAATTATTCGTAATAAGATATTGGCTACAATTGAAAAGGTCTTATCAATAAAATTTCCATTTATCCGCGATCTAGGCATAGTTAACAATCCATTCGATAATTCTTCGCATTACCTCTCGGGGGAAAAGAATCCCACAAAAAGGGAATTTACAGTACGAAATAACATAAAAACAGACTCATTCTAAAAAAAGATGTGGGCCTTCCCTTCCACTCAAATTGTTCCTTTTTCACAGGAATCAATAGGAGGAAAGGTTTCAATCCGATTGGATGTCAGCCAAACCAATGGAGTAGTATACCAATGAACAGAACTAGTTCTATTTCATCTAAGTGGAAGAATCAAGGAATTTTTCCTACAAATTAGGATACCTGGAGGAGTTAGTTTTGATTGGATTATGATCCAAAGAGGAAAAAGAATCAAATAATCGAATAATCTAATTATGATTTTATGATATGATAAAATATAGAATAACTATTTTGTGTGCATAGCGTGTATACACTATACAATAAAAATGAAAACCTGGTATGATTCCAGAATTTATAATAGATCCATGAGGTAAAAGTAAGTAGTTCTGAAACTGGAAAGAAAGCTATTTTTGAATTCCTATGGAATCATTTTATAAATATAAACACTGTCTAACTGGAATCATAGTATAAAATATGAATCCATCAGACGATTCGATTCGTTCCAATTCCTTGGTTTAATTTGGTTCAGTATAAATATTATAACCATAACAAAGGCTACTTATTGATAAAACAAAAGATATATATCTTTTGTTTTTAATGTAATGTCTTTTCTTTTAACAATCAAAAAAGATTTTTTATACATCGAACCCCGAAGGAAGATCTTTCTTTGATGAAACGTTTTCTATTTTTTTTTTTCTATTGTTTTTATAATTGATCAGGCATACCTATACTGCAATAAGATGAAGACGGCAATACTATGAATGACTCGCTATTTACTCGTTTTCTAGGTCATAATCATAAGATTCTTTAGGAGAGATGGCCGAGTGGTTCAAGGCGTAGCATTGGAACTGCTATGTAGGCTTTTGTTTACCGAGGGTTCGAATCCCTCTCTTTCCGTACCTTCCTTCACCTAATTCACGAACATTACTCACCGAAATGTATCAAATAAAATAAGAACAATTACCGGTCACTTACCTTTTTGGATCGAATTTGAAAGATTCGAATTTGCTCTATTTTCCAATTGTGGAAAACTGGGGAAATTCCCTTGGTTGACCCCGGTAAGAGAATGGGGATTTGTTGTTGTTGTTGGAACTTCCATTTTATGGATGGAATTTTTTATATTTTTTGAAAAGGCTTTTTCGCGGACTCCTCGTTCATTTACCCAACCGTCGGTTGGGTAAATGCCTTTCAGTTTTTCGATGATCAAATATTTTATTTATAATTGAATTAATTATTGAATAACCTACTTTTTTGGCTAAGTTTGCTCATTGCTGGGTTGATAAAGAAGTAAGCGTTTCAACGGGCTCTCCAAAAATCGTTTGGGCTTGATTTCCGGGCATCTTGTCGACGGCACTCTCCACCTCGTATAGCTGAGGAAATTCTATGTCTCTATAAAATAGAGAATCTATCCATGACTGACAATTATAATCAAACTCACGTAGTAAGTTAAGCAACTCATGTAGTTCTTGATCTACATAGAATCTAAACCAAAATTAGAAATTTGGTTCTAATTTGACGAATGAATGGAACGGGAGATAGTTTATTCTCCTATTCGCGCATACACGCACCATCTGTATCCTGCTGTGTTGGACCCTCATCGCCATCCGTTTCATGTCTTTTGACAATTCCTCTCGTTCTTCTCGGATGCTCTTTTGAGCGAGCCGATCTTCAAGGGGTTCGATCCGGGCTAGGGGGAACCAAGGCTTAGTCCTGGATTGTGGCTCCCCGCGGCCAAAACCTTCGGTGAGAATCCAAACACTAAGCTGATATAACCAAAAGAAATCAAAATACATTTTTCTAATAGATTTCTTTTTTTCAATTTAATAAAAATGACATTCATTACTATAACGATACGAAATCGTCTAGTAAATTTAGGAGGATACTTCATTGAAACCTCCTAAAATTTTTATTTTTCGATTACTCGATTCTATTTTTTACTTTATGATATATATGATATATCGAATTACGATTTTTGAATTGGAAATTTACATTAATGAAAAATTAGGGCTATACGGACTCGAACCGTAGACCTTCTCGGTAAAACAGATCAAACTTATTATTATCAAAATGATTCGAACTGTTTCAAAGACCCAACGTGCATTTTTTTTTGCATTGGGCTCTTTCATCAACTGATATAAATATCAGCTAGTCCGCCATCCTTTTTCTTAACAGAAAGATAACGAGATGGCTCCGCGTGCTCTGACTCTTTATTTTTATTCAGTAGCAATACCAAAGTGTTTCAAAAAAGAGTTATCTTGACGTAGGTCTGCCTTCGGCCTATATCAACCTAAGTTAAATGGAGTCTCTATCGCTCTGCCCAAAGCATCAAATATGAAACTTCATACACCTTCAAGTTCATAGGACAAAAAGAGATTTTTTTGAGGTACTTATACTCATTATGCCTAGCATTGAATGGACTGAATATTCACCTTATCAATTATCAAATCAATGATGGGTTCTATTTCTTGGCGCCTAAATTGGGACCTCAATTGGACCAACCAACCATTTGTCAGGCTATTGTTCTCTTGTTCCTTCGAATCCATGGAGTAAGACGTCGACTTTTTACTAAGATAAATTCTGTTGATTACATGATGGACTCCTCTGAAAAAACATTGGCGCGCGTGTAAACGAGGTGCTCTACCAACTGAGCTATGGCCCTTGTGTTTGTGATAAATATTTTATCATTATATAAATTCTTGTCAAGGTGAGTATTGCATAATCTGACATGATAGCTCTCTGATCTGTTTCCTGTCAAGGGTATTGCTTAGAAATAAGATTCCATCTATAATCTATCAATGTGACGGGTTCCTTTTTTTTTTCTTTATGATAATAAATGACCTACTTAACCCAGCGGTTAGAGTATTGCTTTCATACGGCAGGAGTCATTGGTTCAAATCCAATAGTAGGTAGAACTTATTAGATACCATTGGCTGTGCGGTATCTAATAAGTATTTCTACCCACCTTCTTTTTTTGATTTATTTTGTATCTTTTCCATACCCTACTACTTCTTATTTTTTCTATTTTTTGAGTTGTTTCTTGTTGCACCAAAATCTGATTACACTTGATTGGATTCAATCGGTAGAATCCAAATAGAATATAATATGGTGTATAATCAAAATTTCTTTTTCTTTATTCTTCTATATTCTATTCGGACGCACCAACAACTAGTTATAAAATTGTATTGATAGCCTCGACTCGCGTCCTAGCTCGTCGGAGAGCTAAATTTGCCTCAATTGTTTGTCTCTTGCCTTCAGCGCTACTTAAATTAGCTTCAGCTATTTCAAGAGTTTGTTGAGCTTCTTGCGGATCAATGTCACTGCCCCTCTCTGCATCATTTACTAAAATGGTTATTTCATTATTGCCTATTCTAGCGAAACCGCCCATCAGAGCTATTGTTAACCATTGGTCGTTAAGACGTATTCTCAAAATTCCTATATCTACAGCCGTGGCAATAGGTGCGTGATTTGGTAATACACCAATTTGGCCGCTATTAGTCGATAAAATTATTTCTTGCACTTCCGAATCCCAAACAATTCGATTAGGGGTCAGTACACATAGATTTAAGGTCATTTCTTCAATTTGCTCTCCACATCTAAGTTCATAGCCTTCGCGGTAGCTTCATCGATATTACCTACCAAATAAAAGGCCTGTTCCGGAAGACCATCTAATTCCCCGGAAAGGATCAGTTGAAAACCCCTAATTGTTTCTGTTAGACCAACATATTTTCCTGGAGAACCGGTAAAAACTTCTGCTACGAAGAAGGGTTGTGATAAGAAACGCTCAATTTTTCGTGCTCTTGCTACGGTTAAACGATCCTCTTCGGACAATTCGTCCAACCCAAGGATAGCTATAATGTCCTGAAGTTCTTTGTAACGTTGTGAAGTTTGCTTAACTTTTTGCGCAGTTTCATAATGTTCCTCACCAACAATTCTAGGTTGGAGCATAGTTGATGTTGAATCTAAAGGATCTACTGCTGGATAGATACCTTTTGCAGCGAGTCCTCTTGATAGTACGGTAGTAGCATCTAAATGCGCAAATGTTGTGGCAGGAGCGGGGTCCGTCAAATCGTCCGCAGGTACATAAACGGCTTGAATAGAAGTTATGGATCCCTCTTTGGTAGAAGTAATTCTTTCTTGCAAAGAACCCATTTCTGTACTAAGAGTGGGTTGATAACCTACAGCGGAAGGCATTCTTCCTAATAAAGCGGATACTTCGGATCCTGCTTGGACGAAACGAAAAATATTGTCGATAAATAGAAGTACGTCCTGTTCATTAACATCCCGGAAATATTCCGCCATGGTTAGGGCAGTCAAGCCAACTCTCATACGAGCTCCCGGCGGTTCATTCATCTGACCATAGACTAGAGCGACTTTTGATTCCGCAATATTTTTTTCATTAATCACCCCAGATTCTTTCATTTCCATGTAAAGATCATTTCCTTCACGAGTGCGTTCGCCCACTCCGCCAAATACGGATACACCTCCATGAGCTTTTGCAATGTTGTTGATCAATTCCATGATGAGTACGGTTTTACCCACTCCGGCCCCCCCGAATAGCCCGATTTTTCCTCCACGACGATAAGGAGCTAAAAGATCCACTACTTTAATCCCCGTTTCAAAAATAGATAATTTTGTATCTAACTGTATAAAGGCAGGCGCAGATCTATGAATAGGAGATGTTGTGCGAGTATCTACAGGACCCAAATTATCAACAGGCTCTCCAAGAACGTTGAAAATTCGTCCGAGAGTCGCCCCACCAACTGGAACACTTAGAGGAGCTCCTGTATCAATCACTTCCATTCCTCTCATCAGACCATCTGTAGCACTCATAGCTACAGCTCTAACTCGATTATTTCCTAATAATTGCTGTACCTCGCAAGTTACATTAATTTGCTGGCCAACCGTATCTTGACCTTTAACTACCAAAGCGTTGTAAATATTAGGCATCTTGCCCGGTGGAAAGGATACATCCAGTACCGGACCAATGATTTGAGCAATACGCCCCAGGTTTTTTTCTTCAAGAGCGGAAACCCCAGGACCCGAAGTAGAAGTAGTAGGATTGATTCTCATAATAATAAAGTATTATATGTCGAAATTTTTTTTGCAAACAAAAATAAAAAAATGTCCGATAGCAAGTAGATCGGTTAATTCAATAAGAAATGGGAATTAGTACTCGATTTCGTTGGTACTATCCAACCGAATCCAATTCAATTGTTTACTCATTCAATGAGTGCATTTTCAAACTTAACCAACCCATTTTTAAAAATCAATATAATATATTATTAATATAATATATATCAAAGTAGATGAATAAGAATTCAGAATTATATATGCGGAGATGTTGTATTTCTCTATCATTATAGACAATCCCATTCATATTATCTATGGAATTCGAACCTAAACTCTATTTATGATTCATCATTTTTATGACATTGGCCGTTGTTTCTTATTTCATCATTTCTATTTACACTTATTTATTCTTTGAATAAAAAAGAAATCAAATTTTTTATACCTTTTTGTTTGTTGATTGATAAATTCCGCATATTCATATTACTATTCTATTTACTATTCTATTTTCACATCTAGGATTTACATATACAACTATAACATATATCACTCTCAAGCGTTAATTTCTTATTATTTATCTATTTATATATTTACTTTACAAATTACAAAGTAAAGTAA